ATAGAAGAGAAAAGTCATACAAAGTTATATACAAATCACTACCCCCTTTTTTGTATTTCCTTAATTTATTTCCTTAATTGAATTTCGGTTGATTAAGACGAAGTTCCTTAAAAACCTCTGCCTTCTTTAAAATATCCTGAACAGTTTCTGTAGGTTGAGCCCCTTTTTCAAGGAAATATAAAATAGCAGGAACATTTAAATAAGTTTGATTCTTTATCGGATCATAAAAACCCACTTTCTGAAGATCTTTTCCTTCTCTTCGGGATCGAACATCAATTGCAACGATTCGATAGACGGCTCATTGGGATAGATGTAGATGAACAACACCCCCCCTAGAAACGTATAGGAAGCTTTCTCCTCGTACGGCTCGAGAAAAATGATTGATTCGAAGTTTTGTCTCTGTATGGAATTCTATCTAAGAAATGACAACTGGATCCATAAAATGATCAAAGCAATTAAAGATCTAAGTCTTTTTTTCTTCGTTCTTCCTTAAAATGAAAAAGAAACCATTCATACTCTCATAACTCAAGTTGGATAACTTTCAAACAGTTCAAAGGAAAATCTTTCGGCACTTTCATTTATTGAGCGGTCTTTCCTCCTTTTTTGTTTGTCTCGTTTAAAATCGGATTCTTCAGTCTGATCCAGTTATTAAGACAATTAAAAAGGTGTTTCCTTGTTCTGGGATCCTTTATCTTTGTTTTATTTTAAATCATTGGGTTTAGACATTACTTCGGTGCTTTTTAATCCTTTCAAAATGGCAGCAACATACCCTTTTTGCGATTTTTATGAAAGAATCCTACAAGATGATGGATTCCCTCGTGAAACACTTTGGATCGAAAAAGTTTGATCAATTCCAATAAATTTTTTCATTTTAAACTTGCTCGAATTGGATTCTTTCGATTTCCATACCTAAGATATATTTACGAAGTTGTTTCAATTTTTTTATTGATTGGCATTAACCCTAGACCCTTGCCCCGAGAAATAAATTAATACTTTCTACTCGAGCTCCATCATGGACTATTTACATTCCAAGACAACAAAAAACGAGGGGTTCTAGTGAAACAGAACCCATGATGTCGAGCTAAGAGCACCTTCATTCCTACAAAAAATGGTGGATGTACAAATCCACAACGGATCGTGTCCTTCAAGTCGCACGTTGCTTTCTACCACATCGTTTCAAACGAAGTTTTACCATAACATTCCTCTAAGAACCGGTATGGAATTGATTCAATTATGGAATCATGAATAGTCATTGGTTGGGCTGATGTATAAACACCATAATCTAAAGTATTTTCTATATCTATAGTCTATAGATATAAATAATACTATAGATATAGGTGGATAAATATTTTTCTGAAGAAGTCTTAGTAAGACCCCATCGCTAATATTAAATTGTCTAACATTATAATATTAATTAATAAATATATATAATAAATAATTTATTTATATAAATAAAATAAGACGAATAAACGAATTCTTTTTGATTCTGCATCTTCACGTGACTTAATAGGAGAGAAAGATTCAGCTTCTAAGGAATGATTTAAACTATTTCTCTTTCGAAATTTCGAATCAATTTCGAAAGTTCCCCTCTCGACATCATTATTCCAAGAAAATTTGATAGTTAAAAATAACTTTTGATCATCTTAGGAAAAAAGATAAGTCTTTTTTTTTTCATCTGATTGATAAAATCCAAAGAATGGGGAGGGTTTCGTATCTATCAATTCGATCAAATAGACTGAGCAATTGTCACTGTTTATAGATATTGAAATGAACGCCTTCCCATCACTGATTAACTCCTATCTACCCCATTCTATGGGACTGATGCAGCATAAATCAAAAGAAGGGGATGTCCTAGTCTTTTTTATTTTTACGAAATGCGAGCTGTCTGGGCACAAAGCCAAACAAGCCCAGATTAAGTCCAGTTTTTGCCCCTTTTTTTCTATTTTAGCCTACCTCATTGATTAAGAATTAAGAGACTTAGTGAATTGAATTAGTACCAAAAACCCCCTCTTGGCGAAAAGTCAAGAAATCTACAAAAAAGAAAATTGAATCTAATTAGGCTAATTTAGGGGGTAGAGAATATGAGATAGGGAATATGGATTCTTTCGTATCTCGATTCAGTTTTTGAAAAAAAAACGATTCATCGAAGAAAAAAATCAGAAACAACAATCACATTCCAGCTAACATTTCGATTTTAAACAGAACATTGTTAAAAAAGCAATCTATATTGTCAGAGAATATATATGTTCTGGGACGGAAGGATTCGAACCTCCGAATAGCGGGACCAAAACCCGTTGCCTTACCACTTGGCCACGCCCCATTTAGATTTCTATGCGATACTAATAAAGTATATTGCTGGTTTTGTTTGTTTGTCAACTCTAGCCCAAATATCTATAGAATCGATTAGATTGGTATTCGGATTTTTCTATGTTTTTGGTATGTGTAGATATAGAATTCAACTTAATTTATTGATCATTACATATAATTCAATTAAGATATT